CGAAATTTCTTGGGCCCTTTAGGAACAGTCCTTCAAATTCGAAATTTTGATTTATTAAACCATTTCAATTTAATAACTCATAATCAGATCTCCATAACTAAATATTTGAAATTTGACACTTTAAAAGAGACTTTTCAAATACTTAAATATTATTTAATGGATGAAACCGGGAGAATTGTTAATTCCGATCCATGCAGTAATAGTGTTTTGAACCCATTCACTTTGAATTGGTATTTTCTCCATGCTAATTATTGTGAATCTTTCTTCACAATAATTAGACTGGGACAATTTATTTGTGAAAATGGATGTATCGACAAAAGCGGACCACATCGAAAATCGGGTCAAGTTCTAATTGTTCACATTGACTCTGTAGTAATAAGATCGGCTAAGCCTTATTTGGCCACTCCAGGAGCAACCGTTCATGGCCATTATGGAGAAATCCTTTACGAAGGAGCTACATTAGTTACATTTATATATGAAAAATCGAGATCTGGTGATATAACGCAGGGTCTTCCAAAAGTGGAACAAGTGTTAGAAGTGCGTTCAATTGATTCAATATCGATAAACCTAGAAAAGAGAGTTGAGGGTTGGAACGAGTATATAACAAGAATTCTTGGAATTCCTTGGGGATTCTTAATTGGTGCTGAGTTAACTATAGTGCAAAGTCGTATCTCTTTGGTTAATAAGATCCAAAAAGTTTATCGATCTCAAGGGGTGCAGATCCATAATAGGCATATAGAAATTATTGTACGGCAAATAACATCAAAAGTATTGGTTTCAGAAGACGGAATGTCTAATGTTTTTTCACCCGGAGAACTAATTGGATTATTCCGAGCAGAACGAACGGGACGCGCTTTGGAAGAAGCCATCTGTTACCGACCCGTATTATTGGGAATAACGAGAGCATCTCTGAATACTCAAAGTTTCATATCCGAGGCCAGTTTTCAAGAAACTGCTCGCGTTTTAGCAAAAGCTGCTCTCCGCGGTCGTATCGATTGGTTGAAAGGCCTAAAAGAAAACGTTGTTCTAGGCGGTATGATACCCGTTGGTACCGGATTCAAAAGATTCGTGCAAGGCTCAAGGAAACAAAAAAAGATGCCTTTGAACAGCAAAAAGAAGAATTTATTCGAGGGGGAATTTAGAGATAGAGATATTTTATTCCACCACAGAGAGTTATTTGATTCTTGCATTTCAAGAAATTTCTATGATACATAAGAATAATCATTTCTACGATTTAATGATTCCTAAGAGCGGATTCATGCTTTTATTTATATTTCTATTTAAATTAATTAAAAGTAATAAAGAAAATAAGGAATAGAATAAAATTAATCGCTTGGATCGTATATCAACATCCAATCTCCGTAAAAAGATAAGGTTCCATCGGAACAATTATTTATTTCAGGGTACCCCCTCTTTCTTTTTCTTTGTTTGAAAAAGAAAGAGAGAGAGAGGAAGTGTGGGTAGAAATGATAAAAAGATATTGGAACATTAATTTCGAAGAGATGATGAAAGCGGGAGTTCATTTTGGTCATGGTACTAGAAAATGGAACCCAAGAATGGCCCCTTATATTTCTGCAAAACGTAAAGGTATTCATATTACAAATCTTACTAGAACTGCTCGTTTTTTATCAGAAGCTTGTGATTTAGTTTTTGATGCAGCAAGTAAGAGAAAACAATTCTTAATTGTTGGTACCAAAAATAAAGCAGCAGATTCAGTAGCCCAGGCTGCAATAAGGGCTCGTTGTCATTATGTTAATAAAAAATGGCTCGGCGGTATTTTAACGAATTGGTCTACTACAGAAACTAGACTTCAAAAGTTCAGGGACTTGAGAATGGAACAAAAGACCGGTAGACTTAACCGTCTTCCGAAAGGAGATGGGACTAGATTGAAGAGACAGTTAGCTCACTTGCAAACATATCTGGGCGGGATTAAATATATGACAGGATTACCCGATATTGTAATACTCGTTGATCAGCAAGAAGAATATACGGCTCTTCGGGAATGTATCACTTTGGGAATTCCAACCATTTGTTTAATTGATACAAACTGTGACCCGGATCTCGCAGATATTTCGATTCCAGCAAATGATGACGCTATAGCTTCAATCCGATTAATTCTTAATAAATTAGTATTTGCAATTTGTGAGGGTCGTTCTAGCTATATACAAAATTCCTGATTAATAATAAGATAGATTAATAATAAGATAAAGAAATTATTTTGTGAACTCTATATATTTATGGATATTTAATTGATTACTATTTGTCAATCGTACAAAAGAGATAAAAATAACTAGCTATATTATGTGATTTGTTGGTATCTAAAATATACAATTTGAGTATGCAAATAAAAAAACGATGGTTGAATCAAAATAATTCCTTTTAAAGTTTTCTTTCTTTCAGGGGGTAGTATGAATGTTCTATTATGTTCCATCAACATCCTAAAAGGGTTATATGATATATCGGGTGTGGAAGTAGGCCAGCATTTCTATTGGAAAATAGGAGGTTTCCAAGTCCACGCCCAAGTACTTATTACTTCTTGGCTTGTAATTGCTATCTTATTAGGTTCAGCCATTGTAGCTGTTCGGAACCCCCAAACCATTCCAACTGGCGGTCAAAATTTCTTCGAATATGTCCTTGAATTTATTCGAGATGTGAGCCAAACTCAGATCGGAGAGGAATACGACCCATGGGTCCCCTTTATTGGAACGATGTTTCTATTTATTTTTGTTTCTAATTGGGCGGGTGCACTTTTACCTTGGAAGATCATAGAGTTACCTCATGGGGAGTTAGCTGCACCTACGAATGATATAAATACTACTGTTGCTTTAGCTTTACTTACGTCAATAGCCTATTTTTATGCGGGCCTTAGCAAAAAAGGATTAGGTTATTTCAATAAATACATTCAACCAACTCCAATTCTTTTACCCATTAACATTTTAGAAGATTTCACAAAACCTTTATCACTTAGCTTTCGACTTTTCGGAAATATATTAGCGGATGAATTAGTAGTTGTTGTTCTTGTTTCTTTAGTACCTTCAGTGGTTCCTATACCTGTCATGTTCCTTGGATTATTTACAAGTGGTATTCAAGCTCTTATTTTTGCAACTTTAGCTGCGGCTTATATAGGTGAATCCATTGAGGGGCATCATTAACGAATTTTTTTTTGAAATAGCCTTTTTTATCTTAGTTTAAGGCAATCTATGTCTTGTTCAAGATAATCTACTTATACTTAGTGAACATAAATATACACATAAATAGAAAAAATCCACATAAATAGAAAAAAGTTTATAACAATAGTAAAAAAAGGAAATAGATCTAAAAGAGTTTTTTACTAAACGATCTTTTTCCTTTTTCCTAGAATTCGAATGATTCAGACTAATGAATTTGTCCATTTCGATTGATTCTATTCAAGTGGGATAATGAGAAGGGAGAGAAGAATTAAAAAAAAAATGAGATTGAGGAAAAAATGAATTATTTCGAATAGTGAAATCAAACTAAGTTTAGGGAATATATAGAAATAATGGAATAATGATTATAAGAATGGAATAATGATTATAAGCCAACTTTCTTTTTGTTAATATTTCAACATCTAAAAAATTTTATTAGAATCCGATTGAATTTAAGATACGAATAGTTGGTTTACGTTATGGAAGAAAGACGTGTATATGCAATATTAACTATTTTTATAGTTAGATATTCGTTAAAAGATATATTTAATCTGCCCTGGGATTTAGATAGGGATTTCAAAAAAAAAGTCCCTCCTTTTCGTTTGTAACTCGGAATTTAATATTGAATAATTGAATAAAGAGATTAAATCAAGAAAAAGAACGAAGAGTTCGAAATTTATTGGTTGATTGTATCATTAACTATTTTTTTTTTGGTGCGAGGAACTTCTCATGAATCCATTGATTTCTGCCGCTTCCGTTATTGCTGCTGGGTTGGCTGTTGGGCTTGCTTCTATTGGACCTGGGGTTGGTCAAGGTACTGCCGCGGGGCAAGCTGTAGAAGGTATCGCAAGACAACCCGAGGCAGAGGGAAAAATACGAGGTACTTTATTACTTAGTCTGGCTTTTATGGAAGCTTTAACAATTTATGGATTAGTTGTAGCCTTAGCACTTTTATTTGCGAATCCTTTTGTTTAATCCTATAAACGAAACGTATTTTTTTTTATTGTCTTGTACTTGCTGCTTGTTTTTTCGAATTCTATCAAGATTTCATTCCTACAACTACTTATTTATTTGGACAATAACCTACCGCGGGAAGGACTCATTTGAGGATGAGGAATTAGTATACTAATTCGCTTTCTTCCTTCCCCCTTCTTAGTCCAATCGAACCCCCTTTTTTTTTCAAGGGAATGTTGCAACAGTCTATATTATTAACACGCTATCTGGTACCGAATTCGAAACCCAATTTTAATAAGAACAATACTTAGTCGAGATTTCCAATTGAAAAAAATATATTTCTAATAGAAATAGAAAAAAAATAAAATAGGTAAAAAAAAAAATAGATAATTAGTTTATCTATAGTTTATAAGAAAAGAGGAGATCATATGAAAAATGGAACCGATTCTTTCGTTTTCCTGGGTCACTGGCCACCCGCCGGGAGTTTCGGGTTTAATACCGATATTTTCGCAACAAATCCAATAAATCTAAGCGTAGTCCTTGGTGTATTGATTTTTTTTGGAAAGGGGGTGTGTGCGAGTTGTTTATTTCAAGAATAGGCTGAATTTAACCAGCTGCGTTTTTTTTTTTCGTTTTTAACTAGGACTAGGAAAAAAAGGTGCATGATCCCACGAATTACTTCTGAAATAATTTGAAAATCATCTTTAAGAACTATAGCAGTTCGTGATTCATATAGACTTTGATTCTCTTTCAACCAATAACGGGGCACCATTAATATGGTTAAAGCTAAACTCTTTGAAGTCTAGACGCAGCAAGGTACTCTTTCTACTACTATATTAATATATTAATACAAAAATGGGCTCCAAATTAATAGTTGGA